GTGGCAATCACACGCTGATTTTTCTCAACCAACCATAAAGACATCGGCACCCTTTATCTAGTATTTGGTGCATGAGCTGGAATAGTTGGCACGGCCTTAAGCTTGCTCATCCGAGCTGAACTAAGCCAACCAGGTGCCCTTCTTGGGGACGACCAGATCTACAATGTAATCGTTACGGCCCATGCCTTCGTAATGATTTTCTTTATAGTAATACCAATTATGATTGGAGGATTTGGAAACTGACTTATTCCTCTAATGATCGGAGCCCCCGACATGGCATTCCCACGAATGAACAACATGAGCTTCTGACTCCTTCCTCCCTCTTTCCTTCTGCTCCTAGCTTCTTCAGGAGTTGAGGCTGGAGCCGGAACCGGTTGAACAGTCTACCCTCCCCTTGCCGGCAACCTGGCCCACGCAGGGGCATCAGTTGACCTAACTATTTTCTCACTTCACTTAGCAGGGGTTTCCTCAATTCTTGGGGCAATTAACTTCATCACAACAATTATCAATATGAAACCTGCAGCTATTTCTCAGTATCAAACACCACTGTTTGTATGAGCTGTACTAATTACAGCTGTTCTTCTCCTACTTTCCCTTCCAGTCCTTGCCGCTGGTATTACAATGCTCCTTACAGACCGAAACCTAAATACAACCTTCTTCGACCCTGCAGGAGGGGGAGACCCAATCCTTTACCAACACCTATTCTGATTCTTTGGACATCCAGAAGTCTACATTCTTATTCTTCCCGGATTCGGAATGATCTCCCACATTGTTGCCTACTACTCAGGTAAAAAAGAACCTTTCGGCTACATGGGTATGGTATGAGCCATGATGGCTATCGGCCTACTAGGGTTCATCGTATGAGCCCACCACATGTTCACGGTAGGAATGGACGTAGACACACGGGCATACTTTACATCCGCAACTATGATTATCGCAATTCCAACTGGTGTAAAAGTATTTAGCTGACTTGCAACCCTTCACGGAGGAGCTGTTAAGTGAGAAACCCCCCTGCTATGAGCCATTGGCTTTATTTTCCTCTTTACAGTTGGAGGGCTAACAGGTATTGTCCTAGCCAATTCATCCCTAGACATCGTTCTACACGACACCTACTACGTAGTAGCCCACTTCCACTACGTACTATCTATGGGAGCTGTATTCGCCATTGTTGCCGCCTTCGTACACTGATTCCCACTATTCACAGGATACACCCTTCACAGCACATGAACTAAAATCCACTTCGGAGTAATGTTCGTAGGTGTCAATCTTACATTCTTCCCACAGCACTTCCTAGGACTAGCAGGAATGCCTCGACGGTATTCAGACTACCCAGACGCCTACACCCTTTGAAACACAATTTCCTCTATTGGATCCCTTATCTCCCTAGTAGCAGTAATTATGTTCCTATTTATTATTTGAGAAGCTTTCGCTGCCAAACGTGAAGTAATGTCAGTAGAACTAACTTCAACTAACATTGAATGACTACACGGCTGCCCTCCGCCATACCACACATTCGAAGAGCCTGCATTCGTTCTAGTCCAATCAGACTAACGAGAAAGGGAGGAGTCGAACCCCCATATGTTGGTTTCAAGCCAGCCACATCACCGCTCTGTCACTTTCTTCATAAGATACTAGTAAAACTAGTTATTACACTGCCTTGTCGAGGCAGAATTGTGGGTTAAAACCCCGCGTATCTTGCATAAACAATGGCACATCCCTCGCAGCTAGGATTCCAAGATGCAGCTTCACCTGTTATAGAAGAACTTCTTCACTTCCATGACCACGCCCTGATAATCGTCTTTCTGATCAGCACACTGGTACTTTACATTATTGTGGCGATAGTCTCAACCAAACTCACTAACAAATATATCCTAGATTCCCAAGAAATCGAAATCATCTGAACAATTCTCCCAGCTATTATTCTTATCCTTATTGCCCTTCCCTCCCTACGCATTCTCTACCTTATGGACGAAATTAACGACCCCCATCTAACAATTAAAGCTGTCGGGCATCAGTGATACTGAAGCTACGAATATACAGACTACGAAGACCTAGGCTTTGACTCATACATGATCCCCACACAAGACTTAGCCCCTGGTCAGTTCCGACTACTTGAAGCAGACCACCGAATAGTGATCCCAGTTGAATCACCCATCCGAATCCTAATTTCTGCCGACGATGTCCTCCACTCATGAGCAGTCCCTTCTCTTGGGGTAAAAATGGATGCAGTCCCTGGACGACTAAACCAAACAGCCTTTATCGCATCCCGACCAGGAGTCTTTTATGGTCAGTGCTCTGAAATTTGCGGGGCCAACCATAGCTTTATACCTATCGTAGTTGAAGCAGTTCCACTAGAGCACTTTGAAAACTGATCATCTCTAATACTTGAAGACGCCTCGCTAAGAAGCTAAACCGGGTATAGCATTAGCCTTTTAAGCTAAAGATTGGTGACTCCCAACCACCCCTAGCGGCATGCCCCAACTCAACCCCGCACCCTGGCTTGCCATCCTAGTCTTCTCATGATTAGTATTCCTAATCATTATCCCTCCAAAAGTTATAGCCCACTCATTCCCAAATGAACCAACACCCCAAAGCACAGAAAAACCTAAAGGGGAACCTTGAAACTGACCATGACACTAAGCTTCTTTGACCAATTTATGAGCCCTGTTTTCCTAGGCATTCCTTTAATAGCCCTAGCCCTAACCCTCCCCTGAGTCCTCTTCCCAACACCAACATCCCGATGACTAAACAACCGGCTTCTAACCCTTCAAAACTGATTCATCGGCCGATTTGCCCACGAACTCTTTATACCTGTTAATCTGCCCGGCCACAAATGAGCCGTCCTATTAACCTCCCTAATGTTATTCCTAATTTCCCTAAATATACTAGGACTCCTTCCATACACATTTACCCCTACTACTCAACTATCTCTCAACATGGGACTTGCATTCCCCCTCTGATTAGCAACTGTTATTATTGGTATGCGAAACCAACCGACAGAAGCCCTAGGCCATCTCCTTCCAGAAGGAACACCTACACTACTTATCCCAGTACTAATTGTCATCGAAACAATTAGCTTATTCATCCGACCCTTAGCACTTGGAGTGCGATTAACAGCTAACCTAACGGCTGGACATCTTTTAATTCAACTAATCGCTACAGCAGCAACTGTCCTTCTACCACTAATGCCAACTGTAGCAATCCTAACAGCAACCCTGCTTTTCCTCCTAACACTTCTAGAAGTCGCTGTCGCAATAATCCAAGCTTACGTATTCGTCCTACTCCTAAGCCTCTACCTACAAGAAAACGTCTAATGGCCCATCAAGCACACGCATACCACATAGTTGACCCCAGCCCTTGACCATTAACAGGTGCAGTTGCTGCCCTACTAATAACGTCAGGCCTCGCTATCTGATTTCACTTCCACTCTACAACACTAATAACTGTCGGAACAGCCCTTCTGCTCCTTACAATGTACCAATGATGACGAGACATTATCCGAGAAGGTACCTATCAAGGACACCACACCCCTCCTGTCCAAAAAGGACTCCGATATGGTATAATTCTATTTATCACCTCTGAAGTCTTCTTCTTCCTAGGATTCTTCTGAGCTTTCTACCATTCTAGCCTTGCCCCTACCCCTGAACTAGGAGGCTGCTGACCACCCACAGGCCTAACCACCCTAGACCCATTTGAAGTGCCACTACTAAACACAGCAGTCCTACTTGCCTCTGGAGTTACAGTTACCTGAGCCCACCACAGCATTATGGAAGGAAACCGAAAAGAAGCAATCCAATCCCTAGCACTAACAATTTTACTAGGATTTTATTTTACATTCCTTCAAGGTATGGAATACTACGAAGCCCCTTTTACAATCGCAGACGGAGTATACGGCTCAACATTCTTCGTAGCCACAGGCTTCCACGGGCTCCATGTTATTATTGGTTCCACATTCTTAGCTGTCTGCCTACTCCGACAAATCCGCTACCATTTCACATCTGACCATCACTTCGGATTCGAAGCAGCCGCCTGATACTGACACTTCGTAGACGTCGTCTGACTATTCCTATACGTCTCAATCTACTGATGAGGATCTTAATCTTTCTAGTATCAGCTCAGTATAAGTGACTTCCAATCACCAGGTCTTGGTTAAAATCCAAGGAAAGATAATGAGCCTAGTCACAACAATCATCACAATTGCCGCCGCACTCTCCGCTGTCCTAGCCGTAGTGTCATTTTGATTACCACAAATAACACCAGACCACGAAAAACTCTCCCCCTACGAATGCGGATTTGACCCCCTGGGATCCGCCCGCCTACCATTCTCACTCCGATTCTTCCTCGTGGCCATCCTCTTCCTTCTATTCGACCTAGAAATTGCCCTTCTACTACCCCTCCCATGAGGAGACCAACTACCCTCACCATTATCCACCTTCCTCTGAGCCGCCACCGTCTTAGTTCTATTAACGCTCGGCCTAATCTACGAGTGACTACAAGGAGGCCTAGAATGAGCTGAATAAGGTAATTAGTCTAAGAAAAACACTTGATTTCGGCTCAAGAACTTGTGGTTAAAGTCCATAATTGCCTAATGACTCCCGTTCACTTTGCTTTCTCAACTACCTTTATGTTAGGACTGACAGGCCTAGCATTCCATCGAACCCACCTCCTCTCAGCCCTTTTATGCTTGGAGGCTATAATACTATCCCTTTTTATTGCTCTTTCAATCTGAACCCTACAACTGGATTCAACCAACTTCTCCGCCTCTCCCATACTCTTACTAGCCTTCTCAGCTTGTGAAGCAAGCGCAGGCCTTGCCCTGCTAGTTGCCACCTCTCGTACCCACGGAAGTGACCGACTACAGAGCCTAAACCTCCTACAATGCTAAAAATCCTCATCCCAACACTAATGCTCGTACCAACAACCTGGCTTACGCCCCCAAAATGACTATGGCCTACAACCCTCGCCCACAGCCTCATTATTGCACTGGCTAGCCTTACTTGACTAGAAAGTCTTTCAGAGACAGGATGAACATCCCTCAATCTCTATATGGCCACAGACCCATTATCAACTCCCCTGCTTGTTCTTACTTGCTGACTCCTACCATTAATAATTCTAGCCAGCCAGAACCATACAGCCCAAGAGCCTATTAACCGCCAACGGATGTATATTACCCTATTAACCTCCCTACAATTCTTCCTTATCCTGGCATTCAGTGCAACCGAAATCATCATATTTTATATCATATTCGAAGCCACTCTAATCCCAACACTAGTAATCATCACCCGATGAGGCAACCAAACAGAACGTTTAAATGCAGGGACTTACTTCCTATTTTATACCCTAGCAGGCTCTCTTCCACTATTAGTTGCCCTACTCCTCCTTCAAAACAGCACAGGAACCCTCTCCCTGTTAACACTTCAATATGCCCCTCCCCTACAACTCATGTCTTACGCAGACAAACTATGGTGAGCAGGCTGTCTACTAGCCTTCCTAGTGAAAATACCTCTGTACGGAGTCCACCTCTGGCTCCCCAAAGCACACGTAGAAGCCCCTATTGCAGGTTCAATGGTCCTTGCAGCCGTACTTCTAAAACTAGGGGGTTACGGGATAATGCGAATGATGATTATACTAGAACCCCTTACCAAAGAACTCAGCTACCCCTTTATTGTCTTTGCCCTCTGAGGAGTCATTATAACAGGCTCAATCTGTCTCCGCCAAACAGATCTAAAATCTCTAATCGCATACTCATCCGTAAGCCACATAGGACTAGTAGCAGGGGGCATTCTAATCCAAACACCCTGAGGCTTCACGGGGGCCCTCATCCTCATGATTGCCCACGGACTTACCTCCTCCGCTCTTTTCTGCTTAGCCAATACTAACTACGAGCGAACACATAGCCGAACAATGGTTCTGGCACGAGGACTGCAAATAGTACTGCCCCTTATAACAACATGATGATTTATTGCCAGCCTCGCTAACTTAGCACTACCCCCTCTCCCTAATCTCATGGGGGAAATCATGATCCTCACCTCCTTATTCAACTGATCGCATTGAACCCTGGCATTAACAGGGGCAGGGACCCTAATTACTGCCGGATACTCACTTTACATGTTCCTAATGACCCAACGAGGCCCACTTCCCGCACACATTATCGCCTTAGACCCCTCACACTCTCGAGAACACCTACTCATTGCCCTACACCTTCTCCCCCTTATCCTCCTTATCCTCAAACCCGAGCTAATTTGAGGCTGAACCGCCTGTAGATATAGTTTAACATAAAACATTGGACTGTGGCTCTAAAGATAGGGGTTAAAATCCTCTTATTTACCGAGAGAGACTCGCCAGTAACGGAAACTGCTAATTTTCGCGACCTTGGTTGGACCCCAAGGCTCACTCGAACTGCTTCTAAAGGATAACAGCTCATCCGCTGGTCTTAGGAACCAGAAACTCTTGGTGCAAATCCAAGTAGCAGCTATGCACCCCACTTCTCTGATAATAACAACAAGCCTAATCATTATCTTCTCACTGCTAGCATACCCTGTGTTTACAACCCTTTCCCCTCGCCCCCAAGCCCCCGACTGGGCCCTTACGCAGGTCAAAACCGCAGTTAAACTAGCATTCTTTGTCAGCCTCCTCCCTCTTTTCCTATTCATAAACGAAGGGGCCGAAGCTATTATTACCAACTGAACCTGAATAAACACCCTAACTTTTGATATCAATATTAGCTTAAAATTTGACCACTATTCAATCATTTTCACCCCAATTGCCCTCTACGTAACATGATCAATCCTCGAATTCGCATCATGATATATGCACGCAGACCCCTTCATAAACCGTTTCTTCAAATACCTTCTAGTCTTTCTCATCGCTATAATTATCCTAGTCACAGCTAACAACATGTTCCAACTCTTTATCGGATGGGAAGGCGTAGGAATCATATCCTTCCTCCTTATCGGCTGATGATATGGCCGAGCCGACGCAAACACAGCTGCTCTGCAAGCGGTGGTATATAACCGAGTTGGAGATATTGGACTCATTCTTGCCATGGCATGGATAGCAACTAACCTAAACTCATGAGAAATACAACAAATATTCGTAACCGCTAAAAACTTCGATCTAACCCTCCCACTTCTGGGACTGATCGTAGCTGCCACTGGCAAATCAGCCCAATTCGGCCTTCACCCATGACTCCCCTCTGCTATGGAGGGCCCCACACCGGTCTCTGCCCTACTGCATTCCAGCACTATGGTTGTTGCAGGAATTTTCCTCCTAGTCCGAATGAGCCCCTTAATAGAAAACAACCAAACAGCCCTAACCCTCTGCCTATGCCTAGGGGCCCTAACCACCCTCTTCACCGCCACCTGTGCTCTCACCCAGAATGATATCAAAAAAATTGTTGCATTCTCAACATCAAGCCAGCTAGGACTTATGATAGTAACAATTGGCCTTAACCAACCTCAACTTGCCTTCCTACACATCTGCACACACGCATTCTTTAAAGCCATGCTCTTCCTTTGCTCTGGGTCTATTATCCACAGCCTAAACGACGAACAAGACATCCGAAAAATAGGAGGAATGCACCACCTTACCCCATTCACCTCCTCCTGCCTAACCCTAGGAAGCCTAGCTTTAACAGGAACGCCCTTCCTAGCTGGGTTCTTCTCAAAAGATGCTATCATCGAAGCACTAAACACATCACACCTTAACGCCTGAGCCCTAACACTCACCCTTATTGCCACCTCCTTCACAGCCATCTACAGCCTCCGGGTTGTCTTCTTCGTATCTATGGGACACCCCCGATTCAACTCCCTCTCACCTATTAACGAAAACAACCCAGCAGTAATTAACCCTATCAAACGTCTAGCATGAGGCAGCATTATCGCCGGCCTTCTAATTACTTCAAACATTACCCCTTTAAAAACTCCAGTTATGTCCATACCACCCCTGCTAAAGCTAGCGGCCCTAGCCGTCACCATTCTAGGCTTAATTATTGCCCTAGAACTGGCATCCCTAACAAGCAAGCAATTTAAACCTACCCCAATGCTTACAACCCATCACTTCTCCAACATACTAGGCTTCTTCCCTCACATTATCCACCGCTTCACACCCAAACTTAACCTAGTATTAGGCCAAGCCATTGCCAGTCAAATAGTTGACCAAACCTGACTAGAAAAATCAGGCCCTAAAGCTTTAGCCACGTCAAATCTTCCCCTAATTACCACAACAAGCAATGCCCAGCAAGGTATAATTAAAACCTACCTTGCCCTATTCCTTCTTACCCTCACCTTTGCAACCCTCTTAATCTCCTACTAAACTGCTCGTACCGTCCCTCGACTTAGACCCCGCGTCAATTCTAACACCACAAACAAAGTAAGAAGGAGTACCCATGCACTAATTACTAGCATCCCCCCTCCTAATGAGTACATTAAAGCAACCCCTCCAACATCCCCTCGAAAGACAGCAAATTCCTCCATATCATCTGCAGGCACCCAAGAGACTTCATACCAACCCCCTCAAAGGGCCGTACAAGCCAAAATAACCCCTACACCATAAATCACTATATATAGCACAACAGCTGGACTACCTCAAGTTTCAGGATAAGGCTCAGCAGCTAAAGCTGCCGAATAGGCAAACACAACCAGCATTCCCCCTAGATAGATTAAAAACAGTACTAACGATAAAAAGGAGCCACCATGCCCCACTAAAACTCCACACCCCATTCCTGCTACAACTACCAACCCTAAAGCAGCGAAATAAGGGGAAGGATTAGAAGCAACCGCAACTAACCCTAATACTAAACCAAATAATAACAGACACATCATATAAGTCATAAATTCCTGCCAGGATTTTAACCAGGACTAATGGCTTGAAAAACCACCGTTGTAATTCAACTACAAGAACCCTAATGGCAAGCCTCCGAAAAACTCACCCGCTACTAAAAATCGCTAACGACGCACTAGTTGACCTTCCCACCCCCTCTAATATCTCTGCATGATGAAACTTTGGCTCACTACTTGGCCTTTGCCTTATTTCTCAAATCCTTACAGGACTATTCCTCGCAATACACTACACCCCTGATGTCGAATCAGCCTTCGCCTCAGTAGCCCACATTTGCCGAGATGTCAACTTCGGTTGACTCATCCGGAACCTCCACGCAAACGGGGCCTCTTTCTTCTTTATCTGCATCTACTTCCACATCGGCCGAGGACTTTACTACGGCTCTTACCTATACAAAGAAACATGAAACATCGGAGTAGTACTCCTACTCCTAGTTATGATGACCGCCTTCGTTGGCTACGTCCTTCCCTGGGGACAAATGTCTTTCTGAGGGGCTACCGTCATTACTAACCTTCTATCCGCAGTCCCATATGTCGGAACTACTCTCGTTGAATGAATCTGAGGAGGCTTTTCAGTAGACAATGCCACCCTCACTCGATTCTTCGCATTCCACTTCCTATTCCCATTCGTCATCGCAGCTATGACAATTCTTCACCTTCTTTTCCTTCACGAAACAGGTTCAAACAATCCAATCGGATTAAACTCAAATGCAGATAAAATCTCATTCCACCCATACTTCTCTTACAAAGACCTCCTTGGTTTCGTGATCCTGCTAGTAGCACTCGCCTCTCTAGCACTATTCTCCCCCAACCTCCTAGGAGACCCAGACAACTTCACCCCCGCCAACCCCATGGTTACCCCACCTCACATTAAACCTGAATGATATTTCCTATTTGCATACGCAATTCTTCGGTCCATTCCAAACAAACTAGGAGGAGTACTAGCCCTCCTGGCCTCCATCCTTGTACTTATAGTAGTTCCCTTCCTGCACACTTCAAAACAGCGAACTCTAACATTCCGACCAGTTTCCCAATTCCTATTCTGAACCCTTATTGCAGACGTAGCCATTCTTACCTGAATCGGGGGTATGCCAGCGGAACAGCCCTTCATTATTATCGGCCAAGTAGCCTCCGTCCTCTACTTCTCCCTATTCCTTGTTTTCTTCCCACTTGCAGGCTGAGCTGAGAACAAAATCCTTGGATGATCCTGCACTAGTAGCTCAGCGTCAGAGCGCCGGTCTTGTAAACCGGACGTCGGAGGTTAAAATCCTCCCTTTTGCTCAAAGAAAGGAGATTTTAACTCCTACCCCTAACTCCCAAAGCTAGGATTCTAAATTAAACTATTCTTTGTTCCACCATGCGCACATATTTCAATATGTCTACGCATGTACATATATGTAATTACACCATACTCTTATATCGACCATATATAATAATGCTTTAGGACATATATGTATTAAAACCATTACTAGTACTAAACCATTCATATGTCAACAAAACATGAAGATTCACATAAACCATACAGATATATCTTAACACTTAGTCTAAGTCAAGTAATTAAACGAGATTTAAGACCTAACATAAAAACTAAATCGTCTAAGTTATACCAAGTATCCTCATCTCTAAAATCAAGTAAATTTAAGCGCAGTAAGAGCCTACCATCAAGTCCATATCTTAATGCATACGGTTATTGAAGGTGAGGGACAATAATTGTGGGGGTAACACTCAGTGAATTATTCCTGGCATCTGGTTCCTACTTCAGGGCCATGACTTGGTAACACTCCCCACTCTTTCATCGACGCTTGCATAAGTTGTTGGTGGAGTACATAAAATTCATTAAGCCACATGCCGAGCGTTCTCTCTAGGGGGTCAGGTTATTTTTTTCTCTCCTTCCTTTCATTTGACATCTCACAGTGCAAATACAACAATGATCATCAAGGTAGAACATTTTCTTGCTTGCAGAGTAAATAGTCTGAACGGTTTAATTCCTATTATCGAAACAACCACATAAAGGGATATCACGAGCATAATGATAATATTACCCGTAAAATATCTAAGACACCCCCTCTCGGCTTTTGCGCGTTAAACCCCCCTACCCCCCTAAACTCGTGATATCATTAACACTCCTGTAAACCCCCCGTAAACAGGAAAATCTCGAGTGGGGTATTTTATGGCCCAAAACGTATCTATTTACATTATTGTAAATATTACGCACGCTAGCGTAGCTTAACTAAAGCATAACACTGAAGATGTTAAGATGGGCCCTAGAAAGCCCCGCAGGCACAAAGGCTTGGTCCTGACTTTACTGTCAACTCTAGCTAAACTTACACATGCAAGTATCCGCGACCCTGTGAGAATGCCCCACAGTTTTCCGCCCGAAAACAAGGAGCTGGTATCAGGCACACCCAACGAAAGCCCATGACGCCTTGCTTAGCCACACCCTCAAGGGAACTCAGCAGTGATAAACCTTAAGCTATAAGTGAAAACTTGACTTAGTTAAAGCTAAGAGGGCCGGTAAAACTCGTGCCAGCCACCGCGGTTATACGAGAGGCCCAAGTTGACAGACACCGGCGTAAAGCGTGGTTAAGGTACACGAAAACTAAAGCCGAACACCTTCAGGGCAGTTATACGCATCCGAAGGCACGAAGCCCCACCACGAAAGTGGCTTTATGAACCCTGACCCCACGAAAGCTATGACACAAACTGGGATTAGATACCCCACTATGCCTAGCCGTAAACATTGATAGAATTTTACACCCTCTATCCGCCTGGGTACTACGAGCATTAGCTTGAAACCCAAAGGACTTGGCGGTACTTTAGATCCCCCTAGAGGAGCCTGTTCTATAACCGATGACCCCCGTTCAACCTCACCCTCCCTTGTTTCTCCCGCCTATATACCGCCGTCGTCAGCTTACCCTGTGAAGGTCTAATAGTAAGCAAAATTGGCACCGCCCAGAACGTCAGGTCGAGGTGTAGCGCATGAGAGGGGAAGAAATGGGCTACATTCGCTAACATAGCGAATACGAACGATGCACTGAAAACGTTCATCTGAAGGAGGATTTAGCAGTAAGTGGAAAATAGAGTGTTCCACTGAAATCGGCTCTGAAGTGCGTACACACCGCCCGTCACTCTCCCCAAGCTTACCAATTTATATATCTAAAACGCTTTAACTGCGAAGGGGAGGCAAGTCGTAACATGGTAAGTGTACCGGAAGGTGCACTTGGAAAAATCAGAGTATAGCTAAGATAGAATAGCATTTCCCTTACACTGAAAAGTCATCCGTGCAAACCGGATTACCCTGATGCTGACCAGCTAGCCCACCCTAACAAAAACAACAACCCAATATAAATAACCCCAAACACACTACTCCTCCTATAAACAAACCATTTTACCCCCCTAGTATGGGCGACAGAAAAGGAACTATTGGAGCGATAGAGAAAGTACCGCAAGGGAACGCTGAAAGAGAAATGAAATAACCCAGTAAAGCCTAAAAAAGCAGAGATTTTACCTCGTACCTTTTGCATCATGATTTAGCTAGTACTACCCAAGCAAAGAGAACTTTAGTTTGGACCCCCGAAACTAGGTGAGCTACTCCAAGACAGCCTATCAATAGGGCAAACCCGTCTCTGTGGCAAAAGAGTGGGAAGAGCTTTGAGTAGAGGTGACAGACCTACCGAACCTAGTTATAGCTGGTTGCCTGAGAATTGGATAGGAGTTCAGCCTCCAGGCTTCTCTATTCACCGCGGTCTTACCCCTACCGATGCACTGAAGAAGCCTAGAGAGTTAATCAAAGGGGGTACAGCCCCTTTGAGACAAGATACAACTTTTCCAGGAGGGTAAAGATCATATTTACCCAAGGTAACAATGCCCAGGTGGGCCTAAAAGCAGCCATCCTTACAGAAAGCGTTAAAGCTCAAGCATTACACCTTCCCACATATTCAGATAACCATATCCCAACCCCCTAATATTATCAGGCCATCTCATGCATACATGAGAGTGCACATGCTAATATGAGTAACAAGAGAGCCTCCGCCTCTCTCCTTGCACACGTGTAAATCGGAACGAACCCCCACCGAAACTTAACGGCCCCAAACAAAGAGGGCAATGAACAACAAGTAAGCAACCAGAAAACCATCCAAAAAACAACCGTTAACCCCACACTGGTGTGCCATTAAGGAAAGACTAAAAGAAAAAGAAGGAACTCGGCAAACATACCAAGCCTCGCCTGTTTACCAAAAACATCGCCTCTTGCAAAAACAAAGAATAAGAGGTCCAGCCTGCCCTGTGACTATATGTTTAACGGCCGCGGTATTTTAACCGTGCGAAGGTAGCGCAATCACTTGTCTTTTAAATGGAGACCTGTATGAATGGCATTACGAGGGCTTAACTGTCTCCTTTTTCTAGTCAGTGAAATTGATCTCCCCGTGCAGAAGCGGGGATGTAACCATAAGACGAGAAGACCCTATGGAGCTTTAGACACCAAGGCATATCATGTCAAACACCCCTAAACAAAGGACTAAACCAAATGAATCATGCCCTCATGTCTTTGGTTGGGGCGACCGCGGGGAAATAAAAAACCCCCACGTGGAATGGGAGTACTACCTCCTACAACCAAGAGCTGCAGCTCTAAAAAACAGAATATCTGACCAATAAGATCCGGCAACGCCGATCAACGGACCGAGTTACCCTAGGGATAACAGCGCAATCCCCTTTTAGAGCCCATATCGACAAGGGGGTTTACGACCTCGATGTTGGATCAGGACATCCTAATGGTGCAGCCGCTGTTAAGGGTTCGTTTGTTCAACGATTAAAGTCCTACGTGATCTGAGTTCAGACCGGAGTAATCCAGGTCAGTTTCTATCTATGATATGTTCTTTTCTAGTACGAAAGGACCGAAAAGAAGAGGCCAATGCTAAAAGCACGCCTCACCCCTCCTATTGAAAACAACTAAAATAGGCAAAAGGGCATACCCCTCCACGCCCAAGATAATGGCATGTTGGGGTGGCAGAGCCCGGTTATTGCAAAAGACCTAAGCCCTTTTCACAGAGGTTCAAGTCCTCTCCCCAACTATGATTACCGCCCTAATAACCCATATTCTCAACCCCCTGGCTTTTATCGTGCCGGTCCTTCTCGCCGTAGCCTTCCTTACCCTTATTGAACGAAAAGTACTAGGCTATATACAACTACGAAAAGGCCCAAATATCGTTGGACCCTACGGACTTCTTCAACCAATTGCGGACGGAGTAAAATTATTCATTAAAGAGCCTGTTCGACCCTCAACTTCCTCTCCTGTCCTATTCCTGCTTGCCCCTATGCTTGCCTTGACACTCGCACTAACTCTCTGAGCCCCAATACCCCTCCCATACCCCGTCACTGACCTGAACCTAGGAATTCTATTCATCCTGGCCCTATCAAGCCTTGCCGTTTACTCTATTTTAGGCTCAGGCTGAGCATCTAATTCTAAATATGCCCTTATCGGGGCCCTGCGGGCCGTAGCCCAAACCATTTCATACGAAGTCAGCCTCGGACTTATCCTTCTAAACGCCATCATCTTTACAGGTGGCTTCACCCTACAAACCTTTAACATCGCCCAAGAGGCAATCTGACTAATTATCCCCGCCTGACCATTAGCTGCAATATGATACATTTCTACCCTAGCAGAGACAAACCGGGCACCCTTTGACCTCACCGAAGGAGAATCAGAACTGGTCTCAGGCTTTAACGTTGAATATGCAGGAGGTCCCTTCGCCTTATTCTTCCTGGCAGAATATGCAAATATCCTACTCATGAACACACTCTCCGCCACACTCTTCCTAGGGGCATCCCACATCCCGACAATTCCAGAACTAACCGCTACCAACCTAATGATCAAAGCTGCCCTCCTCTCAATAGTCTTCCTATGAGTACGAGCCTCCTACCCACGATTCCGATACGACCAGCTTATACACCTTATCTGAAAAAACTTCCTACCCCTGACACTAGCCCTGGTAATTTGACATCTCGCCCTCCCCATTGCATTTGCAGGCTTACCACCTCAACTATAACGCCGGAGTCGTGCCTGAAGCCTAAGGGCCACTTTGATAGAGTGAACTATGGGGGTTAAAGTCCCCCCGACTCCTTAGAAAGAAGGGGTTCGAACCCTACCTAAAGAGATCAAAACTCTTTGTGCTTCCACTACACCACTTCCTAGTAAAATCAGCTAATTAAGCTTTTGGGCCCATACCCCAAACATGTTGGTTAAAATCCTTCTTTTACTAATGAACCCGTACATCTTAGCCACCCTCCTGTTCGGCCTAGGCCTGGGGACCACAATTACATTTGCAAGCTCACACTGGCTCCTCGCATGAATGGGCCTTGAGATAAATACCCTCGCCATTATCCCACTAATGGCACAAAACCACCATCCCCGAGCAGTCGAAGCTACCACTAAATATTTCCTCACACAAGCCACTGCCGCTGCCATACTACTTTTCGCCAGCACCACTAACGCCTGACTCACTGGGCAATGAAACATTGAACAGATAACACACCCTATCCCTACTACCATGATCATACTGGCGCTCGCACTAAAAATTGGGCTAGCCCCAGTTCATGCCTGACTCCCAGAAGTTCTTCAAGGTCTAGACCTTACGACAGGGCTGATCCTGTCTACTTGACAAAAACTCGCCCCCTTCGCCCTCATCCTACAAATCCATCCAACAAACCCCACCCTCCTAATTGTGCTCGGCGTAGCCTCAACCCTAGTAGGCGGATGAGGTGGACTAAACCAAACCCAACTACGAAAAATCCTAGCCTACTCATCAATTGCCCACCTTGGCTGAATAATCCTCATCCTACAATTCTCCCCCTCACTCACCCTTCTAACTCTCCTTACTTACTTTATCATAACATTCTCAGCCTTTCTTGTTTTCAAACTGAATAAAGCAACAAACATTAACACCCTAGCCACCTCCTGAGCAAAAACCCCAGCACTTACATCACTTACCCCTTTAGTTCTCCTGTCCCTAGGTGGCCTTCCACCACTCACAGGTTTCATGCCAAAATGACTAATCCTGCAAGAACTATCAAAGCAAGATCTAGCCCCTGTGGCAACCCTAGCGGCCCTAAGCGCCTTACTCAGCCTCTACTTCTACCTGCGACTGTCCTACGCAATAACTCTAACCATGTCCCCTAATAACCTAAGCGGAACAGCCTCGTGACGCCTCCCTTCCCTACAGTCAACCCTGCCCGTAGCCACATCCCTTGTAGCTACCCTTGCCCTTCTACCCCTTACCCCTGCTATTACAGCAATCCTCACCCTCTAAGGGACTTAGGATAACATAGTCCAAGGGCCTTCAAAGTCCTCAGCGGGGGTGAAAATCCCCCAGACCCTGTATAAGACTTGCGGGACATTACCCCACATCTCCTGCATGCAAAACAGACACTTTAATTAAGCTAAAGCCTTTCCTAGACAGGCAGGCCTCGATCCTACAAACTCTTAGTTAACAGCTAAGCGCCCAAACCAGCGAGCATCCGTCTAACCTTTCCCCGCCTTTTAAAAAAGGAAGGCGGGGAAAGCCCCGGCAGACGGTTAGTCTGCTCCTTAAGATTTGCAATCTTACATGTCAATACACCTCAGGGCTTGGTAAGAAGAGGGCTCAAACCTCTGTATATGGGGCTACAATCCACCGCTTAACTCAGCCATCCTACCT